TAATGTCGTGTACAATGACTGGATCTTGAGCTAGATTGGAGAACCTTATTAGGATGAAATTAGGATGAAATTAGCTTATTAGGATGGAATTAGATAGTTGTAGTTGTGGTAAAGGAAAGGGGGCCGAAGGCACTTTATATACGAACGACGGACTCGCGCGAATCTCTGAGTACTCGTCATTGAATAGAGAGTTTCCTTTTTTTTATAGAAGAAAAGGTAGGGAAAAGTAATTTTTTTTTTCGGCAACCCTTAATCAAGAATATACTGTCTTCCTACTATTTCATAGAGATAATTGTAGAAAAAGATAGGGTTCGAGTTATATCAAATGGGGAATTGGGGGTAGTGATTTCTATTTTGATACTTTTTACTTAGAAGGATCAACAAAAATGGAATAGGCCTTATGAGTACTTTACTACATATTCCATTAAAAACATTCCCTTAAGATATTACTACGTATTTTGCTTGTTTCCCAATTAAAAGTCATACATATAAGAATTTCTTATGAGTTAATTTATTGGAGTGCTTTATCCCTAGTGTTAGGGTGTTAGCCCTTTTGACTCTGCGCCATGGATTCCACTATTATTAGTGAGTAAAGGTGGGAGAATTCCTTCATATTTATAGAGATAGGGGGCATAATTCACATGGATATAGTCAGTCTTGCATGGGCTGCTTTAATGGTAGTCTTTACATTTTCCCTTTCACTCGTAGTATGGGGAAGAAGTGGACTCTAGAGGTACTACTAATTGTTGATCTAACTGTATCAATTATTTTATAGATCATTCTACAAGGCATTTTGAACTATTTAAAATCCAAATATCTTCATTTCGAATTCAATTCGATTCGAAATGGAGTAATGTATTATATTAATTATAATGTTTCAATCAAACCGGATCCCCAGATGATTGGAATTTGATTCCAACCAAATTCTTCCAAAATTTTCTATTTCTCAGAAAATCAACGAGTTCTTACTAGACTTATAGATTCATACTGAGGAATACCGGACCTTTTATTTTAATTTTGTTTTTATTTTATCGACTCGTTTCATATCATTGACCCATTAGACAGAAATTCCATGAAACACCTTTTCGAAAGACTAAAAAAAACGATTACTACATTCTTTTTTTAGACCATATCCCTTTTCCTTCATTGATTTGATTCTTTTGGTAGATACCGAGATTCGGATTGGAAATCCTAAAAAATATAGTAATTCGAATCATAAGAATAAGACGATTCTGATTATTTCAGATTAATCAGAATATAAAGAACAAGTAGATGAAGCAAATAAGAGGAATGGGTCTCTAGTTCAATTCCATATGTGGAATTGATATCCACATATATCAAGATAATATTCTAGATTACATCAATCTAAACCTCTGTTTAGATACTAGAGTACTACTTTGTAGATTGTACAACTTTAATACACTACAATAACAGTAATAGCTAGATAGTATGGTAAGAAAGAATTATCAATTTCTTTCTTACCATACTATCGGATCTCATAGAACCCTTACAATTATAGTCCGTTCATTTAAGACACGAAATGGGAATCCTTTTCACTTTTCATTTAATTGAATTTCGTCAATTTTTTATAAGAATTCGGAACCCAAGTTTCATTCAAACTTAATAACTAACTAATTATTTTGACTAACCGTTTTTACGTAAATGATAAGTAGAAAAGCAGTAGGAACTAGAATGAATAGTGCAGTAGCAATAAATGCAAGAATATTAACTTCCATAATTTCATCGTTTTTTTTTTACTTCACAATAACTCGGGATTTGGTCCCATAGAGAGGATAAATCTTTTGCCTTTATTTTAATTCAATAAAGAATCTCTCGATTATCTTGAATCCGATCAATATCATGAATAACAATATAGGAACTATCAAAAAAATTCGTTGTCGAGAATTGAATAGTATAACATAGGAAGTGCTTTTATCCATAGCGAATCCAAACTTGGATTTTTGACCACACCCCCATTTCCTTTCTTTTTTTTTTCTCTAACCTACTTTACGTCTTTCTTTCTTGTACAATTATTATCTAATGAAATATCATCGGATTTCACTTCCATCAGTTACATAGTTACATAGTTACAAACCCAAACAAAGAAAAAAAGAAAATAGGGATCCCCCCCAGTTTTGGGAATGAAAGCCCCCATCCCCTTTCATAAAAAGAGGAGAGATTAATTGATGCATTTATTGGATCCGTCGGGACTGACGGGGCTCGAACCCGCAGCTTCCGCCTTGACAGGGCGGTGCTCTGACCAATTGAACTACAATCCCAGGGAAATGGGGGATCTAGCAGAAAATTTGATTCTTTTTTATCTCTGTATCAGGTATTTCTGAAAGACGAGGGGGTTATACCACCTCTTGTTAAATTGGCTAATTTTGGGCCGAGCTGGATTTGAACCAGCGTAGACATATTGCCAACGAATTTACAGTCCGTCCCCATTAACCGCTCGGGCATCGACCCAGGAAGAATCTTTTTTAGACTTTTTGGTAAT